GATAAATAATATCTCTATTCTCCGCTTAAATATGAATACTAAGACTTGGGTTTTATGAAACAACCGAAAGCCCCTTATCGGATTTGAACCGATGACTTACGCCTTACCATGGCGTTACTCTACCGCTGAGTTAAAAGGGCCGCTTTGATTAAATTCCGGAATGTGTGTGGATAAGATTATATCTATGTACATTACATATTATATATGGATAAGTGCATGCAATAGCCTCATAGCGGCTGCTAGTGGCCCAAGAATTTTGATTTAACTAGTGAGTATAGGGTAAAAAAAATAGGTTTATTGATATTACATTTGATAAATAGCAATGCAATGAATTGTTTCAAGACTGGGCCTAATTACTTTTTAATTGACTACCATCAGAAGTAAATTCACTTGATTGATACATATAACCATCGGGATAGATCCATGATATTTCATCGAATCGTGTGAGGAAAAGATTCTACTTGTCCCCGGAACCGGAAAAAATTATTTTTCATAACTTGTTGATCCCCTCTTTCCAGATTTCTCGTTTGTTTGGTAATTTCTTGGTTTAGCGTAAGATAGAAATAGGTATATTCCATCTTAACAATCAATGAATCCATGACTGAAAGTGGAAGAAATTAAATGAAGTTTAATCCTTTATTCTGGCCGAAAACTATTGATTATATAGAAATTTTTCATTATTTAATGAATTATTAGAATTTAATATTAAATGGCGATTCAAATGTATTTATATAAATTTTTTATATAATAAATAAAGTCTAAATAAGAAATCCAAAAATTCTATAGAATCACGAAGAGGGAAAAATCCATCGGATCTAGGCATACCATTACATTATATTGACAATTTCAAAAAACTGTTCATACTATGTTCATGGTATGGTGGCGGTCGGGCAAGCATGCCCCCATCGTCTAGTGGTTCAGGACATCTCTCTTTCAAGGAGGCAGCGGGGATTCGAATTCCCCTGGGGGTAGGGTACTACGACTACGAAAGGAAGTTGATCATGGATTATCAATAGGTCAAAATTGATTTATCCGGGGTCGATGCCCGAGTGGTTAATGGGGACGGACTGTAAATTCGTTGGCAATATGTCTACGCTGGTTCAAATCCAGCTCGGCCCAATAATTCGCTAATCCAAGATGAAATTATGTAACACGTTTTTTCCAGAAATGCCTGATACAGATACAGAAGAATTAAGAACAATTACGGAAGCATAAGAAAAAATAAAACTTTCTGAGATATCCCTACTTTAATTTTGGATTTTTTTGTTAGAAATGTTATCAAAAATTCGGATTTTCTTAATTATCTAGATTCAGATTAGGATCTGTAAGTATAAAGTCTTAGGAAACGAGTAAATAAATAAAAAAAGAATTACTATTAATTCATGTCACTCTTACTAAACCATAGGATATCATATCCATACATCACCTGCGTCCTGCTTACAACAGGGTAATTAACGGAGATCATACGAATAGATATTCTATACACCTAAATTTGCTTGGGATTGTAGTTCAATTGGTCAGAGCACCGCCCTGTCAAGGCGGAAGCTGCGGGTTCGAGCCCCGTCAGTCCCGGCGGACCCCATAAATAAAATAATAAATGAATCTCTTCTTTTTATTTTCTAGATTATAGACTAGATTAGATTAAAAGGGGGACAAAGAGCAGAATTTTATTCCCAACGCGGATCCTGATTTATTTTTTTTTTTTTCATTAAACCAATCGGTGAATTTCCATTAGTATTGATTGGTGGGAGAGAGACATCCTATGTAATCTCAATTACTAATTTAAATTTGACACAATTTATATCATTGAAGAAAGTACATTTTATGGAATATTATATCTTTTATAATGGGACTCATCTTTATCACACTTCTTTTGTATTCCAAGACAATTAGAGCATTAAAAAAATGAAGTTTCGAACTTCACTCCGTCCTTATTTCCATTTAACTTCGATGGTTTTGGAGGGTTTGTAACCAATGGAAGTGGAAACGCGGTTAGATGATACTTTATCAGATGGTTGTACCCGAAAGGCAGTAGGTTATAGCAAAGAATGGGAAAAAATGTAAAATACAGGAATTTCAGGTTGGATTAGAAATAACATTTTTGATTCGGTATGGATAAAGGATCTTCCTATGTTATACTATTCAATTCTCGACAATGAATCCATTTGACAGCTCCGATATTGTATTGTTATTCATGATATTGAGCCGATTTGATATCATCGAGATGTAATTCATCCCATTTGGATTTACAGGTGAAAGATTTCTCATCTCTATGGGGCTCTATGGGATTAAATCCCGAGTTATTGCGAAGTAAAAAAAAAACGAAGAGATTATGGAAGTAAATATTCTTGCATTTATTGCTACTGCACTGTTCATTCTAATTCCTACTGCTTTTTTACTTATCATATATGTAAAAACAGTCAGTCAAAATAATTAATTTGAATGAAACTTGACTTCGTAGTTCTTATCGTAGTTCTTATCAATGATTGAAGAAATGAAATCAAAATAAAGGATTCCAATTTTGCATTTTAAATGAACTGATGGGGCTGGGATCAGCAGTATTCTATGAGATCCGATAGTATGGTAGAAAGAAATATATGACTCTTTCTACCATACTATTTATTTTATTAGTATTATTTAATGTATTAAAGGTGTACTCTATAAAGATAGAGACCTAATATGGATTAATCTAAAATAAAATATTTATCTTCATCCATCATATCTGTAGATATTAATTACATATATGTAATGCACATAGCATAGCACTTCAATTCTATTTATTTGCTTCATCTATTTGATTGGTATTGATTACAATCAATTTGAAAAAAAAAAGGATCCGTTGTTCCTCATTGTCTATACAGAATTCTGGTAAGAGCGGGTTCATCGAAAGCGAAAGTTTCGGAAGAATTTTGTTGAAATAAATTTCTTATCATCTGCATTCCTCTTAGTTTCTAATCTAAATAAGAACATTGGATGGGAATCCGTCAACTATCTCTTTGACTTTGATTGGAGGGGTATTATTTATCTAATACATTACTCCACTGGAATCCAAGATGAATAATATTAATTTCATTATTATTATTTATTATTATATTATGAGTTTTAGATAATAAAAAGTGCTAACTAAATTTCGTAGTATCCTTAGACTTAGAGTCCACTTCTTCCCCATACTACGAGTGAAAGGGAAAATGTAAAGACTACCATTAAAGCAGCCCAAGCGAGACTTACTATATCCATGTAAATTATGTCCCCTACCTCTATGAATATGAAGGAATTATTCCATTATTGCTCACTCATAATAGTGGAATCCATGGTGCAGAGTCAAAAAAAAAAAGGGGGGGGGTTCGGTTCTGGACCAACACTGTTGATGAACTAATCCAATAAATCCACTTACAACAAGTTCTTATAGGATTTCTCGTAGAATCTGGAAACATTAAGTCCAAGAAAAATAACAACAAGAAGTGACACTCTTAGAAGAGTCAAGGTAATGTTATTAATCGAATATGTAGGATAATCAAACCTAGTGTTTCTTTTTTTGTTCTTTATTTATAAGTAAAAGGCCTCTTAATATGGAAGTAAGACAAAATAAGATTGCTATCCATCACATACCTCGATTTCCCATTCGATCTAATCCTTACCCTCTCCTGATTGTTTCAAAGAAACAATCATAAAAAAGCCCATTATTTACTAGGGTTACCAAAAATAAAATCTTTATTTTTGCACCTTAAAATATATATATATATATAAAAAAAGCTACAAACAATTATATATATAAAGCTACAATCTATTGAATGCTTGAGCATTCAGAGACTCTCATGAGTCTGTATACAAAGTATCGTCCACCCAATTAGTAACCAATTAGATTCCCCGTCCGGCTATCCAACCCAATTCCTAATTCAAAGCATAATTAGTAGACACTACGTTAGTAGTGGAAGGTTTATCAAGACTTACCGATTCCCTTCCACTACTCTAATCTTTCTTTTGTTGATCAGGCGACACCCGGATTTGAACTGGGGAAAAAGGATTTGCAGTCCCCCGCCTTGCCACTCGGCCATGCCGCCAAAACGATACAAAATAGATGAAAATCTACCCCTTATGTTTATATTTAATTTATACTTGCATTTTTTTTTAATCCCTTACCTAATTACTAAAGAAAAAGAAATCCTTCTTTTTGATATATTCCTTCGATTCATTGTATATAGTAGTCTATCAAAAGACATAATAACTAAAAACTTCCTCTCTCTCTTTTTTTATTTTATATATATTTTTATATATAAAAAAATGGGTCTTTTCAGTCATAAAAAAAATCAAGATAAATTGGAACCATTAACTATTGAACTATCGGCTGTGAATTCCTGACTGATTCTTGGTTTTGAATCTCAAATTGGGTTTATTTCCATAATTACATAAGGAAAAAAATGGATACATAACTAATCAGTATTGATTTTTTTCAATCAAAAAATCCCTCTCAATTTCAATTCTATTAGCAATTATGAGTACTATGTAAACCCTAGAAGAGAAACCGTTCCACAGATATCTAGGGGTATTTTATTTTATCTATATGCTGCCTGCCTATAAGGGGATAGAGGGGAAGGGGATAGAGGGGAGCCCGAATTATTGTGCTGTGCGTCAATTTAAAATTGACTAGATTGACTATAAAATTGAAATTTGGATAAAGCACGACCTTCCGAATAGAACTGCCCGAAAGGAGAAGACAGATATCTATCTATATATCTGCACATGTTTAATAAAGATTCTTCAATTAGATTCTATAAATTCGACTCAAAATCGGTAAAAATATCTTCCTTCTCCGCGAATATTTTTTTTAACAACAGAATCCATGAGAAGGGGTTAAGTGCTCAAAAAACGAAACTCTAGAATCTTTATGATTATTATGATTATGTCTTTATCTTAGCGAACAGATCAAATTGTAATTTATTTTTCTGATATCCAGTGGGATTTAAATATGTAATATCATATAACAAAACGTCATAAGTGTA